TGGAGTGGTCAAGCATAGTCGAGTAAGTATTCTTAGAAACTCGTTTAGCTTGTTTCACTATCCTCCCCAAACTAAATATAGACATATATAGTCTGACCAATCTATGGGACTCTTCATCCCTGCGCCTGATTATCCGGCGATGGAAAGCAGGTATGAGAGTGGGATAGCCTGACGCTGTCAAGCGAATAGGGAATTTTGGGTGGTTAAATTCATCGCCACCATATGCCATCTGCAAGGCCACTCTACACTGTTTTAAATATAGTGCAGTTGAGAGTGTGCCTTGCTTTGACACCATGTGGACAATCCGCTTTGCGACCAAGTGGGCAGCTATGCAGGTTTCGGTACGTAACTTGCCGTAGATGATCAAGATCACTTTTTGAAAGATCAACTTGATCCGAGCCTTTCAAGACTCGGTGCCACTCTATCGGCGCCCTGATGCGATCAACAGATTTGAAAGAAAATTACAAGTCCATAGATCTTTTTTATTACGACCGGTACTTATTTTATTTAACATCGGTGCGTCTCAAGAGACTTGATGACTGGTAATCCAGTTACAACCCTCACAAGGCAGGACAGTTAAGTCCGAAGTATTTAAGTCTAGGACATCAACAAGGGTTATATCTAATACCTTGTTTAAGTCCGAGGTTAAACCCCATAGGGAGCACCTGGAATATAGCAAGCTACCTCCAGGTGTGCCTACTAAGGATCTCCAATCGGTTGCATTACAAGTGGATAGTATGTAATCTCACCTTTCGAAGCAGCGTAAATGCTGAACTCACAATCCACAGTTGATCGCTCAGATTCACTCTCTACCTCCTTAGGTAGAGAACGCACGGCGCCAGCCTCTTGCCAATTGATTCTGAGTAGCTTTATCAAGATCAGAAGCGAATCGTGCAAATTGGTAAGGCAAAGCGCTTTCTTTTAAGAAAGTCTCTGGTTCCATCTTTCTTTCTGGTGTTAAGCCACCTTTTGATGCAAGTTCGTTGAGTAATTGCGGATCAATAGTACTTGGAATGGCTCTCTCATATTGATCAATTTTTTCTAGTGGCATTCGATCACAGAAGCCGTTGACAGCTGCATAAATTACTATAATTTGTTTTTCAATGGGCAGTGGTTCATATTGTGGTTGTTTTGGAACTTCTGTTAGCCTTGCACCTCTATTTAGTAATGCTTGAGTGGCAGCATCAAGGTCTGAGCCAAATTGCGCGAAGGCTGCTACTTCTCGATATTGTGCCAATTCCAGTTTTGAACTCCCGCGGACTTGTTTCATAGCTTTCAACTGAGCTGCCGACCCGACGCGACTGACGGATAAGCCCACGTTAATAGCCGGTCGGAGTCCACGATAAAAGAGCTCTGTTTCTAAACAGATTTGTCCATCTGTAATGGGAATAACATTGGTTGGGATATATGCCGATACGTCTCCAGCTTGTGTTTCAATGACAGGTAAGGCCGTCAAGCTACCCGCTCCTGTCTCTTCTGATCGTTTAGCCGCTCTTTCTAAAAGACGGGAATGCAAGTAGAAGACGTCCCCGGGGAAAGCCTCTCGGCCTGGTGGTCGGCGTAACAATAATGACATTTGGCGATATGCTACTGCTTGTTTACTCAAATCATCATATATTATTAATGCGTGCATTCCATTATCGAGGAAATATTCCCCCAGGGCACAGCCCGAATATGGGGCCAAAAATTGGAGGGGAGCAGGATCCGAAGCGGTGGCAGCTACAATAATGGAATATTCCAATGCATTTGCTGATGAAAGAATTTGCACTAATTGTGCCACAGTCGAGCGTTTCTGCCCAATCGCCACATAGACACAATACAATTTTGCATTTTCTTTTGCCGTTGCATTCAGTTCTTTTTGGTTTAATATGGTATCTACCGCTATAGCGGTTTTTCCTGTTTGCCTGTCTCCAATTATCAATTCTCGTTGACCACGACCTATAGGAACCAGGCTATCCACCGCTTTTAAGCCTGTTTGCATGGGTTCGTGCACGGATCGACGCTCAATAATACCTGGGGCTTTCACTTCGACCCGTCTTCGTTCGTGATCGCTTAGAGAACCTCTGCCATCAATGGGTACTCCCAGAGCATCGACCACACGGTAAGAGACAAACAATTGAGGCGAATTGAAAACTAAGCAGTCCGGGGAAAAATAGAGATGTCTCCTACGTTACCCGGGAAGTATCGACGTAATTTCATAGAGTCATTCGGTCTGAATGCTACATGAAGAACATAAGCCAGATGACGGAACAGGGAGACCTAGGATGTGGAAGATCATAACATGAGCGATTCGGCGGATTTGGATTCCTATATATCCACTCATATGGTACTGAATCATACGATTCATATAAGATCCATCCGTCTAGATATCATCATATACATCTAGAAAGCCGTATGCTTTGGAAGAAGCTTGTACAGTTTGAGAAGGATTGATAAAAAAGAAGAATCTACTTCAACCGATATGCCCTTAGGCGCGGCCATACATAACATAGAAATCACA